GGAAAAATAAAGTTCAATGAGTATTTGGTTCATCCCACACGTACCCGTCATGGGCATCCTGCTTTTCTATGTTCTATAGACTTGTATGTAACTATTGAGAGTCGAGATATTATACATAGTGTGAATATTCCACCAAAAAGTTTGATTTTAGTTCAAAATGATCAATATGTAGAATCTGAACAAGTGATTGCCGAGATTCGTGCCGGAACGTCTACTTTTCATTTTAAAGAGAGGGTTCGAAAACATATTTATTCTGAATCAGAGGGAGAAATGCACTGGAGTACTGATGTCTACCACGCACCTGAATATACATATAGTAATGTTCATCTATTACCAAAAACAAGTCATTTATGGATATTAGCGGGGGGTCCGTGCAGATCCAGTATAGTGTCTTTTTCGCTTCACAAGGATCAAGATCAAATGAATGTTCATTCTTTTTCTGTCGACGAAAGAAATAGCTCTGGCCTCTCAATCACTAAGGATCGAGTAAGACATAAATTGTTGGATCCTTCTGGTACTCGTAAAAAAGATATGGAAATTCTTGATTATTCAAGACTTGATCGAATTATATCCAATGGTCATTGGAATTTCATATACCCTTCGATTCTCCAAGAGAATTCTGATTTCTTGGCGAAAAGACGAAGAAATAGATTTATCATCCCATTACAATACGATCAAGAACGAGAGAAAGAATTAATACCCTCTTTTGGTATTTCGATTGAAATACCCATAAATGGTATTTTACGTAGAAATAGTATTCTTGCTTATTTTGATGATCCACGATACAGAAGAAAGAGTTCGGGAATTACTAAATATGGGACCGCGGAGGTGGATTCAATAGTAAAAAAAGAAGATTTGATTGAGTATCGAGGAGCAAAAGAATTTAGTCCAAAATACCAAATGAAAGTGGATCGGTTTTTTTTTATTCCCGAAGAGGTGCATATCTTACCCGGATCTTCGTCTATAATGGTCCGGAACAATAGTATCATTGGAGTAGATACACAACTCGCTTTAAATACAAATACAAGAAGCCGAGTAGGTGGATTAGTCCGAGTGGAGAGAAAAAAAAAAAGTATTGAACTCAAAATCTTTTCTGGAGATATTTATTTTCCCGGAGAGACAGATAAGATATCCAGACACAGTGGCATTTTGATACCACCAGGAACAGAAAAAAAAAATGCTAAGGAATCAAAAACAAAATCGAAAAATTGGATCTATGTCCAACGGATCACACCTATCAAAAAAAAGTATTTTGTTTTGGTTCGACCCGTAGTCACATATGAAATAGCTGATGGGATAAATTTAGCAAAACTTTTCCCTCAAGATCTCTTGCAGGAAAAAGAAAATGTCCAGCTTAGAGTTGTCAATTATATCCTTTATGGAAATGGAAAGTCAATTCGAGGAATTTATCACACAAGTATTCAATTAGTTCGGACTTGCTTAGTATTGAATTGGGACCAAGAAAAAAACGGTTCTATGGAAGAGGTTCATGCTTCCTTTGTTGAAGTAAGGGCAAATGATCTGATTCGTGATTTCATAAGAATTGAATTAGTCAAGTCTACTATTTCCTATACCGGAAAAAGGTATGATACGGCAGGTTCGGGATTGATTCCTGATAATGGATTAGATCGCACCAAAGTGAAGATTCCATTAGTTACCCAGCATCAAGGAACTATTGGTACGTTGTTGAATCGAAATAAGGAAGGCCAATCTTTGAGAATTTTGTCATCATTCAATTGTTTTCGAGTTGGTCCATTCAACGGTTCGAAATATAACAATGTGGCAAAAGAATCGAATCCCATAACTCCAATTAGGGGTTTGTTGGGCCCCTTAGGTACAATAGTACCTAAAATAGTGAACTTTTATTCATCTTACCATTTAATAACTCATAATCAGATCTTGTTAAACAAATATTGGCTACTTGACAATTTTAAACAGACTTTCCAAGTACTTGAAGTACTTAAATACTGTTTAATAGATGAAAATAGGAGGATTTATAATCCCAGTCCATGCAATAACATCATTTTGAATCCATCCCATTTGAATTGGTGCTTTCTACATTACAATTATTGTGAAGAGACATCCACAATAATTAGCATTGGACAATTTATTTGTGAAAATATATGTCTATTTAAATATGGACCACACATAAAAAAATCTGGTCAAATTTTAATTGTTCATGTTGACTCTTTAATTATAAGATCAGCTAAGCCTTATTTGGCCACTCCAGGAGCGACTGTTCATGGACATTATGGAGAAACCCTTTCTGAAGGAGATACATTAGTTACATTTATATATGAAAAATCCCGATCTGGTGACATAACGCAAGGTCTTCCAAAAGTGGAACAAATCTTAGAAGTGCGCTCAATTGGTTCAATATCGATGAACCTTGAAAGGAGAGTTGAAGGTTGGAACGAGCGTATACCAAGAGTTCTTGGAATTCCTTGGGGATTCTTAATTGGAGCTGAGTTAACCATAGCCCAAAGTCGTATCTCTTTGGTTAATAAGATCCAAAAGGTTTATCGATCCCAGGGGGTACAGATCCATAATAGACATATAGAGATTATTGTACGGCAAGTAACATCAAAAGTGTTGGTTTCAGAAGATGGAATGTCTAATGTTTTTTTACCTGGAGAACTAATCGGATTGTTGCGAGCGGAACGAGCAGGGCGTGCTTTAGACGAAGCAATCTGTTATCGTGCAATTTTATTGGGAATAACGAGGGCATCTCTGAATACTCAAAGTTTCATATCCGAAGCAAGTTTTCAAGAAACTGCTAGAGTTTTGGCAAAAGCTGCTCTACGGGGTCGTATTGATTGGTTGAAGGGTCTGAAAGAAAATGTTGTTTTGGGGGGGATTATCCCTGTCGGTACTGGATTCAAAAAATTAGTGCACCGTTCAAGGCAAGACATTCATTTGGAAATCAAAAAGAAAAATCTATTCGAGTTGGAAATGAGAGATATTTTGTTACACCATAGAGAATTTTTTTGTTCTTGCGCCCCAAGCAATTTCTATGACACACCAGAAAAATCATTTAAGCGAATTCATAATTCTTAAGGAGATATTTTTCTTTTTACTTTACTAGTTATTGATTGGGTACTAAAAAAAATGAATGGTTTGGGCTGTGTATCAACGGTCAATCCCGGCAGAAGGTTCCGTAGGAACAATTATTTATTTGTTAAAAAAAAAAAAAGAAAGCGTGGGAAAGATGACAAGAAGATATTGGAACATCCATTTGGAAGAGATGATGGAAGCAGGAGTTCATTTTGGTCATGGTACTAAGAAATGGAATCCTAGAATGGCCCCTTACATCTCTGCAAAGCGTAAAGGTATTCATATTATAAATCTCACTAGAACTGCTCGTTTTTTATCGGAAGCCTGCGATTTAGTTTTTGATGCAGCAAGTCGAGGAAAAAACTTCTTAATTGTTGGTACCAAAAATAAAGCAGCGGATTTAGTAGCATCAGCTGCAATAAGGGCTCGATGTCATTATGTTAATAGAAAATGGCTCGGCGGTATGTTAACGAATTGGTCCACTACGGAAACGAGACTTCATAAGTTCAGAGACTTAAGAGCAGAACAAAAGATGGGGAAACTCAACCGTCTCTCTAAAAGAGATGCAGCAATGTTGAAGAGAAAATTATCTACTTTGCAAACATATCTGGGCGGGATCAAATATATGACTGAATTGCCCGATATTGTAATAATCGTTGATCAGCAAGAAGAATATACAGCTCTTCGAGAATGTGTCATTTTGGGAATTCCGACGATTTGTTTAATCGATACAAATTGTGACCCAGATTTCGCAGATATTTCGATTCCAGCCAACGATGACGCTATAGCTTCAATCCGATTGATTCTTAACAAATTGGTATCCGCAATTTGTGAGGGCCGTTCCAGCTATATAAGAAGTCGTTGATTATGTTATGATTAAGAATAATAATAATAAGATTAGTTAATTATTTTTATTTATTGGATCGGTTACTATTCTTGTCTTTTATTTTTAAAAAGAGATAAAATGGGATATTGATATTATGTTATGTGATTTCTTGGTATCCTAACTATATGATTAATGATGAAAGTAGATGAGTCGAGAAAGAGATGGTTGAATCAAAATAATTCTTTTTTTCAGTTCGATTTCTGTCAGAGGACAATATGAATGTTATACCATGTTCCATTAAAACACTCAAAGGGTTATACGATATATCAGGTGTAGAAGTAGGCCAACATTTATATTGGCAAATAGGAGGTTTACAAATTCATGCCCAAGTACTTATCACTTCTTGGGTCGTAATTGCTATCTTATTAGGTTCAGTCATCATATCCGTTCGGAATCCACAAACCATTCCGACCGACGGTCAGAATTTCTTCGAATATGTCCTTGAATTTATTCGAGACTTGAGCAAAACTCAGATTGGAGAAGAATATGGCCCTTGGGTTCCCTTTATTGGAACTATGTTCCTATTTATTTTTGTTTCGAATTGGTCAGGTGCCCTTTTACCTTGGAAAATCATACAGTTACCTCATGGGGAGCTAGCCGCCCCCACAAATGATATAAATACTACTGTTGCTTTAGCTTTACTCACGTCAGTAGCATATTTTTATGCGGGTCTTACAAAAAAAGGATTGGGTTATTTCGGAAAATACATTCAACCAACTCCAATACTTTTACCAATTAACATCCTAGAAGATTTCACAAAACCTTTATCTCTTAGTTTTCGACTTTTCGGGAATATATTAGCTGATGAATTAGTAGTTGTTGTTCTTGTTTCTTTAGTACCTTTAGTAGTTCCTATACCTGTCATGTTTCTTGGATTATTTACAAGCGGTATTCAAGCTCTTATTTTTGCAACTTTAGCCGCGGCTTATATAGGGGAATCCATGGAGGGTCATCATTGATTAGTTTTCGAAATAGTCTTTATTTTTAAGCTTATCCCGATTGAGGCAATGCATAGTTCAAGATTGGTTCTTAGTTGAGGAACATAATAGATATAAATACATATATATATTACGACTAGAGTTGTAGGAGGAAAGATAGACGATATTACGAAATGGCGGATGAGTTAGTGGGGGTCACCACTAGATATATGGAATGTTTATAAGGCCAGCCACAGTCCCTGTATATTTTTCGAAGAATTCTTCTAGAATCCGATTCAATATAAAAATAAAATGCAGGCGGTTTACGTTATGAAAGAAACAAATGTATATGTGACATTAGATATATACTAGTTATATAGGGGTTATCTCTATCTATATTTATATATTAATTTCATTATTTTTTTTTATTTTATTCGAAGTTTTAGTTACTTCGACTCAATAGATTTTTGTGATAAAATAAGTAATAATTCATTGGTTGATTGTATCATTAACCATTTTTTTTTGGTGCGAGGAACCTATCATCATGAATCCACTGATTTCTGCCGCTTCCGTTATTGCTGCTGGATTGGCCGTAGGGCTTGCTTCTATTGGACCTGGAGTTGGTCAAGGTACTGCTGCAGGCCAAGCCGTAGAAGGTATTGCGAGACAACCAGAAGCAGAAGGAAAAATACGAGGTACTTTATTACTTAGTCTAGCTTTTATGGAAGCTTTAACAATTTATGGACTGGTCGTGGCATTAGCGCTTTTATTTGCGAATCCTTTTGTTTAATTTAATCCTAGAATGAAAATGTAAAAAAGTACGTTACCTACTTTTTTCTTATTTTATTAACTCGTTGCCATTTGCTTCTGTGAATTATATCAATACTTTATTCCCACAATTATGTATTTGTTGCTACAATACCCCGGGAAGGAGTGATTTGAGGATGAGGAATTTGTGGATTCACTCGCTTTCTTCCTTCCCGTCCTTAGTTTAGTACGATGGAATTTGGATTTTTCTTTTAGGAAGTGTTTGAACAAAGGAGATATTTTTCAATTGATATGAGACCCAGGACCTAACTTAATAAGTATCTTATCGGATACTTAAAAAAAAATAAGAAATTTTGTAATTCTCAATCTCAAATTCAATAAATAGATTTAATCTACTCCCATTAACATTAAAAAAAAAAACGGGAAATTAAGAAAAAGAAATCGATAAAAAAAAGGGCGAGTCAAGTGATACAAAAAGAACTCTGTTCTTTCTTAGTCCTATCTATAAGAGGAGAGCATATGAAAAATGTAACCGATTCTTTCGTTTCCTTAGGCCACTGGCCATCCGCCGGGAGTTTCGGGTTTAATACCGATATTTTAGCAACAAATCCAATAAATCTAAGTGTAGTGCTTGGTGTATTGATTTTTTTTGGAAAGGGAGTGTGTGCGAGTTGTATATTTCACGAATAGGTTGGATCTAACCGACTGCACTTTATTTATGTTATTCTATATTTTTATAGGATAAATAGGAAAAAAGTGCATAATCTCGACGAATTCCTTCTGAGTAAATTCATAAATCATATGTAAGAACCATAGCATTTCGTTATTCATTGGTAAGTTAACTTTGATTCTCTATCAACCAACCAATAATGTGAGACCATTAACATGGTTAAAGCTAAACTGTTTGAAGTCCGGGCACAACATGGTACTCTTTCTACCACTACGTTAATAAGGAAATGGTTTAAAAAAGAATAGTTGATAATTTTTTCGATATAGAACACTCATATCGATAAAATGATTTGAACCATTTACTAGAATAAATAAAGGGCGCCTTGCCCTTTATTATATTATCCAATGCCGAATCGGCAACCTATGTTATGTATAAAAAGGGGGAATTTTTGGATTTGAATAAAAAAGGAAATCAAAATAAAATTGAAATTTTCTATATTTCTATAATATAGAAATATCTATTTTCAATGAAATAAAGAACAAATAAAGAAACAACTTTGCTGACAATTATAGATTTTTTGTCTGGTCGGAAGAGTCCTCCTAATATTCTGTTCTTGTATCGGTTTTGATATGTTTGAATACAAACAGAAATAGAGAGGATAGGCTCATTATATTAAAAAAAGATACGGGAATGTCCATAAAATAAAAAATGGAGCGTGAGAGCCAAATGAATCGAAAGATTCATGTTTGGTTCGGGAAGAGATCATGGAAGTTGTGAAATTAATGGTAAGATAATCTACTTTCATTAAATGATTTATTAGATAATCGAAAACAGAGGATTTTGAGTACTATTCGAAATTCGGAAGAATTACGTAGAGGGGCCATTGAACAGCTCGAAAGAGCCCGGGCTCGTTTACGGAAAGTAGAAATGGAAGCAGATGAGTATCGAATGAACGGATACTCTGAGATAGAACGAGAAAAAGCCAATTTGATTAATGCTACTTCTTCTAGTTTGGAACAATTAGAAAATTACAAAAATGAAACCCTTCATTTTGAACAACAAAGAGCAATTAATCAGGTCCGACAACAAGTTTTCCAACAAGCCTTACAGGGAGCTCTAGGAACTCTGAATAGTTGTTTAAATAGCGAGTTACATTTCCGTACCATCAGTGCTAATATTGGAATCCTCGGGGCCATGGAAGAAAT